TGTAATGTCTTGCTGGGGTTTTTCTGGGAGTGGATGGAAAAGAGAGGGCTTGGGTGAGGTGAATTTTTGTGATGGAAAATTTTACTAATACTAGAATTTTTGTTAAAATTTTGAGGACTACTAGAATGGGGAATAGCCTTTAAAGAATTAAGTATTTTTATTTTATTTATTTCTTTTTTTTTTTCAATGTTTTTGGGGTTTGGCATTGGAATTTAGGCATGGGGGTGGGGGGGGTTTGTTGACAGATTTTTTGGTATTTATGAATTATCATGTCCTACAAGCATGAATATTATGTCTTCCGAGCTTTGGATATGAGGATAAATGACACTTAATTAAGAGGTTCGCCGGGACTTTGGGTTGGTCTTCATGCCTTGACGGCTATGTTGACTGAAGGCATCCGAAAATTAAAAAATACCAAATGTATGACATCACAGTTATGTTGATCATGGGTTGGTTAGACCTGTTACCATCGAGATGTCTTATTTAAGGGGAACGTATGGACGATGAACCAACTGATGGCCCTGAAGTAAGAACCAGATGCCTGGTAAAGTTTCACGGTAGTTACCCCCAAGTTGTATGGGCCCGGAGCGAGGAGAGGGGGACTGGTGGGTGGGTTGTTGATTTCACGGAGGATGGTAGAGATAAAGATTACTTTAGGTTGAGAATAGTCATATGGAGAAGGAAGAGATTATGATTTTGATGGTGTATGTCTAATAACACAGATATGTCCGTAGAACATTATTTTAATGTATGCAAGAATATTTATGTTGTTATAAATTTTTAGTTAATTTAAGATTTGATGTCTTAATACATTGATTTATATTACGTACTTATATGCTTGGGGAAAATAAGTTAATGTACGATATACATAAATGTTTTAATGTTCTAGATAATTTTATGTACTGTCAAGAAGTAGTTTAATTAGAATGTCAGCTTTGGGTGTTGATGGTGGGGAGTTAGTTCCTTCTTCTTGACATGTCCTGAGAAGATTATTTCTTCATTCTTGGTTTACAAGACCAAAGTAATTTTTATACTATCGGGACATTAGTTTCATTTAAGTATTTTGTCTTCGATGATTCCGGAGATTGGTATTAGAACTAGGATAATTGAGAAGTAACTGATGGATGCTAGTTGGCCAATAATGATAAATGGGTGTTCTACTGGTTGGCCTCCGATTCATGTTAGAATGAGGAGATTGGCTACTAGGATTCAGTACAGGGTTTGGGTAATTGGGCGGAATGTTAGACTGCGTTGTTTTGAAGTATGTAGGAGTGGTAGGAAGGCTAAGATTAGGATTGATAGGGCTAAGGCTACTACTCCTCCTAGTTTATTGGGGATGGAACGTAGGATAGCGTAGGCAAATAGGAAATATCATTCTGGCTTAATATGTGGTGGAGTGTTTAGGGGATTAGCAGGCGTGTAGTTGTCTGGGTCTCCTAGTAAGTCTGGGAAGAACAATACTAGAGCTATTAGGAGTAGGAGTAGTATGAATACTCCGAGTAGGTCTTTAATTGTGTAGTATGGATGAAATGGAATTTTGTCTGCGTCGGAGTTTAGTCCTGTGGGGTTGTTTGATCCTGTTTCGTGGAGGAAGAGGAGATGTACGATTGCAAGGGCGGCGATAATGAATGGGAGGATAAAATGGAATGCGAAGAAACGTGTTAGAGTTGCTTTGTCTACTGAGAAGCCCCCTCAGATTCATTCGACTAGGGTGGTGCCGATATAGGGGATGGCTGATAATAGGTTTGTGATTACTGTGGCCCCTCAGAATGATATTTGTCCTCATGGGAGTACATAGCCTATGAATGCGGTTGCTATGACTGCAAATAGTAGGACAACTCCAATGTTTCATGTTTCTAGGAAAGTGTAGGACCCGTAGTACATTCCTCGGCCTACATGGAGGAATAAGCAGATGAAGAATATTGAGGCTCCGTTGGCATGTAGGTATCGAATTAGTCAGCCGTAGTTTACGTCTCGGCAGATGTGGGTAACTGATGAGAATGCTGTTAAAGTGTCGGATGTGTAGTGTATTGCTAGGAATAGGCCTGTGATGATTTGAATGATGAGGCATACTCCTAGTAGAGAGCCAAAATTTCATCATGATGAGATATTGGATGGGGCGGGAAGGTCGATGAAGGAGTGATTAATGATTTTTAGCAGGGGATGTGATTTCCGAATGTTTGTCATTAGGGGTTTCTATAGTTGAATTACAACGATGATTTTTCATGTCATTGGTCACAGTTAAATGCTGTGTAGAAATAATGACAAATTATATGTTTATTTTAAGTTTATTATTTTTGACTGGTTGTTTAGGGTTGGCATTGAAGCCTTCGCCTATTTATGGTGGATTTGGTTTAGTTGTTAGTGGATGCATTGGATGTCTGATGGTACTGGGCTTTGGGGGTTCGTTTTTAGGTTTAATGGTGTTTTTGATTTATTTGGGTGGGATGTTGGTTGTATTTGGCTATACGACTGCTATGGCTACTGAGGAGTACCCAGAAACCTGGGGCTCTAATTGGTTTATTTTTGGTTTTTTTGTTTTGGGCCTTTTTATAGAGTTGGTGATGTTTTATTTGCTTAGTTTAAATAATAAGGTGGAGTTAGTTGATTTTGAAAATTTAGGTGATTGATTAATGTATGAGATTGATGATGTTGGAGTTATGTTGGAGGGTGGCGTTGGGGTTGCAGCTATATATAGCTGTGCTACTTGGATAATGGTAGTGGCTGGGTGATCATTGTTTGCAGGGATTTTTATTATTATTGAAATCACTCGGGATTAAATATGTGTAAGATAAAAATTAGTGAGATTGTAATGAGGAAAGATAGGAAGTATAGTTTAACTAGCCCTTTTTGATTGGTTATTATTTTGGATAAATGGGCTTGGGTGATGGAGGTTGATTTTGGGATTGTTTTTTCTAATCAGATGAGGTCTAGGAGGTTTAGGGATACTTTGTAGCTAGAATTTAGGGTTTTTTGGGGGATAATTCGGTGCATAATTGATGGGAAGTAGCCTAGTGAGGTTGAGAACGATGATAGTTTGGTGGTTTTATTTATTGATAGGTTTAGGGTTAAATTGTTGAGTTCTAAGGCGATGGCGAAGCCTAGGATTGTAATAAATAGGGCTGTTAATTTTAGGTATCAAGGTATAGTAAGGACTTGAATGTTGGTTGGGGGGATATTGAGTGAAATGAGAAAGCCTGCTATAATGCTTCCTAATGCTAGACGTTTGATGGGATTGATAAGGTTTGGATTATTTTCGTTAATAGTGATTAGCGGGGAATAGCGTGGTTTTGTTATGGTAACAAAGTAGATGATTCGTATGCTGTAGACGGCAGTTATAGATGTGGCGATTAAAGTGATTATTAGGGCTCAGGCGTTGGTGTTACACGTGTTAATAGCTTCGATGATAAGGTCTTTTGAGTAGAATCCTGTGAGAAAGGGCATTCCAGTAAGGGCCAGGCTTCCGATGATAAGGCAGGATGATGTAAATGGTATTACTTTTATTATGTTGCCTATTTTTCGAATGTCTTGTTCGTCGTTAAGGCTGTGGATAATTGATCCTGAGCATATAAATAATATTGCTTTGAAGAATGCATGCGTGCAGATGTGGAGGAAGGCTAGGTAAGGTTGATTAATGCCTAGAGTGACCATTATAAGTCCTAGTTGGCTGGACGTAGAAAAGGCTACAATTTTTTTGATGTCGTTTTGGGTGAGTGCACAAATTGCTGTAAATAGTGTGGTAATGGCTCCGAGGCATAATATAGCTGTTATAATAGTGTTATTATTTGAAGTTAGTGGGTGAAATCGGATTATTAGGAAGATCCCTGCGACGACTATAGTGCTTGAGTGCAATAGGGCGGATACGGGAGTTGGGCCTTCTATGGCTGATGGGAGTCATGGATGAAGTCCAAATTGGGCAGATTTTCCTGTGGCTGCAATTAGGAGTCCTGTGAGAGGCACTAGGTTATTGGTGTTGGTTAAGAAAATTTGTTGGAGTTCTCAAGAGTTTATATTTAGGCAGAATCAAGTTATAGCTAAAATAAACCCAACATCTCCGACTCGGTTGTACAAGATTGCCTGGAGGGCTGCTGTATTGGCGTCTGCACGGCCGTATCATCATCCGATTAATAGGAAGGATATGATTCCTACACCTTCTCATCCGATGAAGAGTTGGAATAGGTTGTTAGCTGAGGTTAGAATAAGTATAGTAATTAGGAATATTATTAGGTATTTAATAAATCGATCGATATGGGGATCGGAATGTATATACCATGAAGAGAACTGTATAATTGATCATGTTACAAATAGGGCTACTGATAAGAATAGGATTGAGAAATAATCAATTTTGAAGCTCATAGTGAGTTTCATGGAATTGATGGTTAGTCAGTGTCAGTTAGTGATTATATATTCTGTATTGTAATGGAGAAATAGTAGTAAAGGTAAGAGGCTGAGGAAGAATGAGAATTTAATGGATGAGGTAGCATAGGATGGAAGGTCAATAAATTTGGGTAAGTTAGTCATGGAAATAATAATTGGTGCTGTGAGTAAGATTAAGATTATGAGGATTGAGGATGTTATTATATTTATTACTTTTATTTGGAGTTGCACCAAGATTTTTGGTTCCTAAGACCAATGGATTACTACTATCCTATAAAAGTAAGAAAGCCATATGTTTAGGTATGGGTGCATGAGTTAGCAGTTCTTGCATACTTTCTTGGTAAATAAGGAGTTTGATTTCCTGTTGTTAGATTCACAGTCTAATGTTTTTTGTAAACTATATCTACATATTGTTAGGCCTGTGATGAGTTTGGGGTTAATTGTTAATAGTATAAGGGGAATAATGTGGAGGGCTATGAGTGTTAATTCTCGTGTGTGGGAGGGTTGAAGGTTGTTTATGTGGCTAGTTAGTTTGCCTCGTTGGGTTGTGATAATTATATATATTGAATATATCCCTGTAATAACAATATTTGTTGCTATAAGGGCAATAGAGGGGTTTGATCAGGAAAATGTGGCTATAACAATAAATAGTTCGCCTATGAGGTTGATTAGGGGTGGTAGAGCTAAGTTGGCCAAGCTTGCTAATAGTCATCATGTTGCTATTAGTGGGAAAATTATTTGTAGTCCTCGAGCTATAATCATAGTTCGGCTGTGAACTCGTTCGTAGTTGGTGTTTGCGAGGCAGAATAAGAGTGATGATGTTAAACCATGTGCGATTATTAGTATTGTGGCTCCTATGAAGCTTCATGGTGTTTGAATTATAATAGCTGTGATGACTAGGGCTATATGGCTTACTGATGAGTAGGCAATTAATGATTTTAGGTCTGTTTGACGTAAGCAGATTGAGCTGGTTATGATTATGCCTCATAATGAGAGTATAATGAATGGGTAGGCTAGAGATTTTGTTAGGGGGTCTAGAATTATGGAGATTCGTATTATACCGTAACCTCCTAGTTTTAGGAGAATTGCTGCTAGGATTATGGAGCCTGCAATTGGGGCTTCTACGTGGGCTTTTGGTAGTCATAGATGTACTCCGTACAGTGGTATTTTGATTATAAATGCTATCATGCATGCTAACCATAAAATGTTATTGGATCATGTTGAGGGTAAGGGTTGTGTTGTGAGGGAAAGAATTAGGAAGTTAAGAGTTCCTATTGAGTTCTGGATTGAAATGAGAGCGATTAGAAGTGGGATGGAGCCAATTAATGTATAGAATAGGAAGTAGATTCCTGCATTTAGCCGTTCTGTTTGATTTCCTCATCGGGTAATGATAATTAATGTTGGGATTAGGGTGGCTTCGAATAGGATATAAAATAAGATTAGTTCTGTTGCGGAGAATGTTATGATAAGTAAGATTTGAAGGCTGATGAGTATTGAGATGTAAAGTTTTTGATGCATGGGATTTTCTTTTTTTATGTGATTTTGGCTAGCAAGTATTATTAGGGGGAGTAGTCAAGTTGTTAGAATGATTAGGGGTGTAGATAATGGGTCAGAAGAGAATATAATTGAGAAATTTAGGAAGTTTTCGTCGTTTTGTCATAGAAGTGATAAGCTTATTAGGCTTACTAGGAAGCTGTAGGAGGTGACGTTAGTTCAGGTTTTCTTGTTGTTTGAGAGCCATGTTAGTGGAAGAAGCATGAGTGATGGGAAAATAATTTTTAGCATTGTAGGAGATTGAGGTTTTGTACATAATCTGTTCCATAAGTATTTGAGATTTTTACTAGCAGGGCTAGGCCTACTGCTGCTTCGCAAGCTGCAAAGACTAGAATAGTGATGGGGGTGGTTATGGAGATCATGGAGTTAGAGTTTAGCGTGGATGTTGAAGTTATAATGAATAGGGACAATATTATTCCTTCTAGGCAAAGGAGAGTAGATATTAAGTGGGATCGGAATATAAAGGTACCTAGTAGAGATAGTATGAAGGCTAGGGTTAGATTTAGGAAAGCAGATGTCATTGTTGGTAATTATGATTATTATCATAATCTAATGAGTCGAAATCATTAATTTTATTTAAACTAATTACCAATTATTCTGTTCATTCTAGTCCTTTTTGTGTTCATTCGTAGCTTAGGCCAAGAGCTAGGATAGTAACTAAGATGAAGGCAGTTATTGTTATTGTAATAATGTTGGTTGTTTGGATTGCTCATGGGAGAGGGAGTAGTAGGGCAATTTCTAGGTCAAATAATAAGAATGTGATAGCTACTAGGAAGAATTTTATTGAAAAGGGAAGACGTGCGGAACTTGTTGGGTCAAATCCGCATTCATACGGGTTTGCTTTTTCGGAATATAGATTTATTTGGGGCAGTCAGAATGCAATTAAGACGAGGATGAGGGATAGGGTGATGTTAGTTATAACGATAATAAATAGGTTAATTACTCTCTTCTGAGTTTTTTCAGAATTTACTAATTGGAAGTCAGTTGTATTGGTTATACTAAGGGAGTATGATCCTCATCAATAGATAGAAATATATAGGAATAGTCAAACTACATCTACAAAGTGTCAATATCATGCTGCGGCTTCAAATCCGAAGTGGTGTTTCGATGTAAAGTGAAATTTTAGTTGTCGTAATAGGCAAACAATAAGGAAAGTTGAGCCAATCATTACATGTAGGCCGTGAAATCCTGTTGCTATAAAAAATGTTGAGCCATAAATTCCGTCTGAGATAGAAAATGATGTTTCGAAATATTCTGAGGCTTGGAGGATGGTGAAATATAGTCCTAGGAGGATAGTGATTAGTAAGGCTTGATTTATATGATTTCGGTTGCCTTCTATCAGGCTGTGATGTGCTCATGTGATTGAGACTCCTGATGCAAGAAGAACTGATGTGTTTAAAAGAGGGACTTCTAAGGGGTTTAAGGGGGAGATTCCTGTTGGGGGTCAGCAACCGCCTAGATCGTGGGTAGGGACTAGACTGGAGTGGTAGAATGCTCAGAAAAATCCGGCAAAGAAGAATACTTCGGAGATAATGAACAGGATTATTCCATATCGGAGTCCTTTTTGTACAATAGGGGTGTGGTGGCCTTGATATGTTCCTTCGCGGATAATGTCTCGTCATCATTGATACATTGTTAGAATATTTGCTAGGAGGCCTAATGACAGGAGAGTTGTGGAGTTATGGTGGAATCATATTACTAAGCCGGATGTAAGTAGGAGAGCTGATATCGCTCCTGTTAGTGGTCATGGGCTTGGGTTTACTATGTGGTAAGCGTGGGTTTGGTGGGTCATTATGTGTTATCATGTAGATATAGGCTTACTAGAAGGGTGAATACGTAGGCTTGGATTAAGGCTACAGCAAATTCAAGTATTGTAAGAAGGAGTAGGATAATAAATGTGACTGTAGCGGTTGGCGGGCTAATGTTTATGAGTACTAGGGTAGCCCCTCCGATTAGATGTATTAATAGGTGGCCTGCTGTGATGTTCGCTGTTAGTCGTACTGCTAGTGCTATTGGTTGGATGAAAAGGCTGATAGTTTCGATAATAATTAGTATGGGAATGAGTGAAATGGGTGTTCCTTGTGGTAAGAAGTGGGCTAAAGAATTTTTTAATTTGTGTCGGAAGCCTAAAATTACAGCTCCTGCTCATAGAGGAATAGCTATACTTAGGTTTATAGATAGTTGAGTAGTGGGAGTGAATGTATGGGGAAGTAAGCCTAGAAGGTTAGTTGAGCCAATAAATATAATTAGTGATACAATTATTAGGGCTCAGGTTCGTCCTTTTGGCGTATGGATTAACATTATTTGTTTGAGAATAAGCTTAATTAGTCAGTGTTGGAATGTGTGGAGGCGGTTGTTAATTAGGCGTTCTGATGATGGGAATAAAATTGATGGAAATATAATGATGGTTACGACAATTGGTAGTCCTATTACTGTTGGGGTAATGAAAGAGGCAAATAGATTTTCGTTCATTTTGATTCTCAAGGGTTGTTTGTTTTTTCTGTGGCTACAATTTTGGGTGAAGGGGCGGCAGGAAAGGCTTGGGAAGAGATTTTTAATTGAAACAGGATGAATAGTGTAATTATTGAGGAAATAATTGTAATAAATCATGTGGATGTGTCTAGTTGTGGCATATCATTGTGGAGATTTGTGATCTCTAACTTTAACTTAAAAGGCTAACGCTCTAAGCTTCACAATGAATTTAAATTATAGAAGCTGATCAGTTTTCGAAGTGTTTTAGAGGGACTAGCTCTAGTACAATAGGCATGAAGCTGTGGTTTGAGCCGCAGATTTCAGAGCATTGTCCGTAGAATAGACCTGGTCGGTTGGATGTTACTGTAGCTTGATTCAGACGGCCTGGGATTGCATCGGTTTTTAACCCCAGTGAAGGGACAGCTCATGAGTGTAGGACGTCTTCGGATGAAATTAATATACGAATTGGAAGTTCTATTGGTAAAACTACTCGGTTATCAACTTCTAATAGACGAAGTTCACCTGGTTTTAGGTCGTTGGTTGGGATTATATAGGAGTCAAAGCATAAGTCTTCATAGTCGGTGTATTCGTAGCTTCAGTATCATTGGTGTCCTATAGTTTTTACTGTTAAAACTGGGTTGTTGATTTCGTCTATCATGTATAAAATTCGTAGGGAAGGGAGGGCAATTAGGATAAGAATGACAGCTGGAAGGATAGTCCAAATTGTTTCTACTTCTTGGGCGTCTATTGTGCTTGTGTGTGTTAGTTTTGTTGTTAGCATTAGTGAGATAATGTACAGTACTAGTGAGCTGATGAGGAACACAATTATCAGGGTGTGGTCATGAAAGTTTATAAGTTCTTCTATGATAGGTGATGTAGCGTCTTGCAAGCCAAGTTGAAGTGGGTAAGCCATGTAAGATATATAGATTCAAGTCTATAATTTAACCTTGACAAGGTTATGTAATCATTTTACTAATATCTCATCGAGAAAGACATAGTGGTTATGAAATTGGCTTGAAACCAGTTGTAGGGGGTTCGAATCCTTCCTTTCTTATTTAACTTTTACGTAGGAAGGCTCTTCGAATGTGTGGTAGGGTGGAGGACACCCGTGAAGTCATTCTAGGTTGGTTGAGGAGTAGGAAATTGAAAGTACTTCTCGTTTTGATGCGAAGGCTTCTCAAATTATAAAAATTATTACGAGGACGGCTGTAAGTGAGATAAATGAGCCTATAGATGAGACTGTGTTTCATGTGGTGTAAGCATCCGGATAGTCAGAGTAACGTCGAGGTATTCCTGATAGCCCTAGGAAATGTTGAGGGAAGAATGTTATGTTGACGCCTACAAATATAATAGCGAAGTGGGCTTTTGCTCAGGTGTCGTCTAGGGTATACCCTGAGAATAGAGGGAATCAATGGACAAAGCCGGCTATGATGGCAAATACTGCTCCTATAGACAGTACATAGTGGAAATGGGCTACTACATAGTATGTATCATGAAGTACGATATCAAGTGATGAATTAGATAGGACAATTCCTGTTAGGCCCCCTACTGTAAATAAGAAAATAAACCCTAGGGCTCATAGTATAGCAGGGGATCATTTGATATTACCTCCATGCAAGGTAGCAAGTCAGCTAAATACTTTTACACCTGTAGGAATTGCGATAATTATAGTGGCAGATGTGAAATAGGCTCGTGTGTCTACATCTAGGCCTACCGTGAATATATGATGTGCTCATACAATAAATCCTAGGAAGCCAATAGATATTATAGCTCAAACTATGCCTATATATCCGAATGGTTCTTTTTTTCCAGAGTAGTAGGTAACTACGTGTGAGATGATCCCGAATCCTGGGAGGATTAGGATATAGACTTCTGGGTGTCCGAAGAATCAAAATAGGTGTTGGTAGAGAATTGGGTCTCCACCTCCAGCAGGGTCGAAAAAAGTAGTATTTAGGTTTCGATCTGTGAGGAGTATGGTAATACCTGCTGCTAGTACGGGTAGTGAAAGAAGTAGAAGTACAGCTGTAATTAGTACAGATCACACAAATAGGGGTGTTTGGTATTGGGTTATAGCAGGGGGTTTTATATTGATAATAGTGGTGATGAAGTTAATGGCCCCTAAGATAGAGGATACACCAGCTAGGTGAAGGGAGAAAATGGTTAGGTCAACGGATGCTCCGGCATGGGCTAGATTGCCGGCTAAGGGCGGGTATACTGTTCATCCTGTTCCGGCTCCGGCTTCTACTATGGATGATGCTAGTAGGAGTAAAAATGATGGGGGAAGTAATCAAAAGCTTATATTGTTCATTCGTGGGAATGCTATATCAGGGGCTCCGATCATTAGTGGTACAAGTCAGTTTCCGAAGCCTCCAATTATTATTGGTATAACTATAAAGAAAATTATTACGAATGCATGGGCTGTAACGATGACATTATAAATTTGGTCATCGCCTAGGAGTGCTCCTGGTTGTCCTAGTTCAGCTCGAATTAGGATACTTAGGGCTGTTCCTACTATTCCTGCTCAGGCGCCAAATAATAGATAGAGGGTTCCGATATCCTTGTGGTTAGTTGAAAAGAGTCAACGGTTTACGAACATAGGTAAAATGGCCGAGTAGGCATTAGACTGTAAATCTAAAGACAGGGGTTGAGTCCCCTTTTTACCAAAGAAGCCTTAAAGTGTTTATCATGTCGAATTGCAAATTCGAAGGTGTAGAGAGTTCCTCTGCTAAGGCTTCTCCCGCCTCCTTTCTGTTAGGCGGGAGAAGTAGATTGAAGCCAGTAAGTAGGGTATTTAGCTGTTAACTAAATTTTCGTAGGTTTGAATCCTTCCAATCTAGTTAAGGTCTTAGCTTAATTAAAGTAGTTGATTTGCATTCAACAGATGTAGGATATAGTCTTACAGTCCTTATCAGAAGTTAAACTTGCTTGTTTTCTAAGGGCTTTGAAGGCTCTTGGACTGTATATCCTAAACTTCTATGTTATGAGCTGGGATGAAAGTGGTAAGGTGAGGGTACTTAATACTGTTAGTGTTGGGAGGATAAAGTTGTATTTTGGGTTTGGGTGGTGGGAGATTATTTTTGAGTTATTATTGGTTGGGAATATGGTGAGAGACATGGAGTAGATTAGTCGTGTGTAGAAGAATAGGTTTAATAGGGCTATGATGGCTATTAGCGTTGATAGGATTAGGCAGTTGTTTTTTAGGAGTTCTGAGATGATCGTCCATTTTGGTAGGAATCCTGTGAGAGGGGGGAGTCCGCCTAGGGATAAGAGGATAACGGATGCTATGGTTAAAATTATTGGGGCTTTGTTTCATGCTAGTGAGAGGGAGTTAATTGATGTTGCTGAGTTCATCATAAGTGTGATGAATATTGGGATAGTGAGTAGGATGTAAATTGTTAGGTTTAGGAGTGTCAGGTTGGGGTTGTAGGGGAGGATCGCTACTATTCACCCTATGTGAGCGATTGATGAGTATGCTATGATTTTTCGTGTTTGTGTTTGGTTTAGCCCTCCTCAGGCGCCGATTAGGACTGATGAGATTGCGAGGATAGTTGTGATGGTTGGGTTTAAGAACTGGTAAATTTGGTATAATATTGATAGTGGGGCAATTTTTTGTCATGTTAGTAAGATTAATCCGATGTGTATAGGAATTCCTTGGGTGACTTCAGGTAGTCAGTAATGGAATGGGGCTAGCCCAAGTTTTATGGACAGTGAAATAAGTATTATGTTGAGTAATATATTATTGGTTTGTTGTTGAAATGTTCATATTCCTGATTGTTTGTAGTTTAGGACGATAGCTAGTAAAATGATTATTGAGGCTGTAGCTTGTGTTAGAAAATACTTTGTAGCTGCTTCAGTTGATCGTGGGGTTTTTTTGTTGGTTAGAAGGGGGATGATAGCTAAAAGACTTATTTCTAATCCTCCTCACATTAAGAGTAGGTTGGAGCTAGATATGGTGATTACGGGTCCTATAAGAATGGTAAAGTAAATGATGATTAGGGTGATTGGGTTTATTAGTACGGGAAGGGTTTAGACCAACATTTTCGGGGTATGGGCCCGATAGCTTAGTTAGCTGACCTTACTGTATAGGATAGGGTGTACTGGTAGCACGGAGAATTTTGAATTCTTAGGTGTAGGTTCAATTCCTATTGTCCTAGAAATAAGAGGATTTAAACCTCTATGATTTACTCTATCAAAGTAACTCTTTTGTCAGACATATTTCTATATGTAGGGTGGGATTCCCGCTAGGAAAATTGGTAGGGAAATGTATCATATGCATAGTGCTAGTGTTAATGGGAGGAAATTTTTTCATAGGAGGTGTATTAGTTGATCGTATCGGAAGCGAGGGTAAGATGCTCGTACTCATAGAAAGGCTGTTGATAGGAGTAGTGTTTCTGTTATGAAGTTGATTGAGTATAGTTCAGGATAGTTGATATAGTACAAGGGTCCTAGAAATACAATTGATGTTAGGGCATTCATTAGAATGATGTTAGTGTATTCGGCTATGAAGAATAGGGCGAAAGGTCCTGCGGCGTACTCAACGTTGAAGCCTGAGACTAGTTCTGATTCTCCTTCTGTCAGGTCGAACGGGGCTCGATTTGTTTCTGCTAGGGTTGAGATGTATCATATTATGGCTATTGGTCAGGCAGGGATTAGCAATCAGATGTGTTCTTGTGTAGTGATAAGTATTTGTAGGGAAAAGGAGCCGCTTATTAGGAGTACAGATAAGAGGATGATGGCTATTGTGACTTCGTAGGAGATGGTTTGGGCAACAGCTCGTAGGGCTCCGAATAGGGAGTATTTTGAATTTGATGCTCATCCTGATCATAAAATAGAATAGACCGAAAGGCTTGATGTGGCTAGAATGAATAGCATGCCTAGGTTGAGGTTAATAAGGGGGTGGGGTATTGGTAGGGGGATTCATAGGCTTAGGGCTAGTGTGAGGGAGAGGGTTGGTGCGATAATAAATAATGATATAGAGGTGGTTAAGGGGCGTATGGGTTCTTTCATGAATAGTTTTATGGCGTCTGCAAATGGTTGTAAAATGCCATATGGGCCTACAATGTTAGGGCCTTTACGTAGTTGTATATAGCCTAGGATTTTTCGTTCTACTAAGGTGAGAAAGGCTATGGCGATTAAGATTGGGATTAAGAGTGTCAGGATATTAATAAAATACACTATTAGGGAGAGGATTTGAACCTCTGGGAACAAGGTTTTAAGTCTTACGCAATTGCCTGGCTCTGCCACCCTAATAACCTGGTCTAGGTGAATGTATTGTACAGACATATTTTATTGAGATTTTTTTCATAAATTGGTTGGGAGCACTTGTGGTAAGGTGGCTCCATTTCTCTTGTCCTTTCGTACTGGGAGAAATTGTAAATAGATAGAAACCGACCTGGATTGCTCCGGTCTGAACTCAGATCACGTAGGACTTTAATCGTTGAACAAACGAACCATTAATAGCTTCTGCACCATTGGGATGTCCTGATCCAACATCGAGGTCGTAAACCCTAATTGTCGATATGAACTCTTAAATAGGATTGCGCTGTTATCCCTAGGGTAACTTGGTCCGTTGATCAATAATTGGGTCAATAAGATATTAGTATTACTTTGACTTGTGAGTCTAGGTTAAAATCATTCGGAGGATTTTTTATTCTCCGAGGTCACCCCAACCGAAATTTTTTAGTTTATGTTTATTTTGTTTTAGTCCGTTGGGTTGTTACTATATAAATTAAACTAGTAAATTAAAGCTCCATAGGGTCTTCTCGTCTTATTGTAGTATTCCAGCCTCTTCACTGGAAGGTCAATTTCACTGATTGAAAGTAAGAGACAGTTGAACCCTCGTTTAGCCATTCATTCTAGTCCCTAATTAAGGAACAAGTGATTATGCTACCTTTGCACGGTCAGGATACCGCGGCCGTTTAACTTTAGTCACTGGGCAGGCAATGCCTCTAATACTTGTTATGCTAGAGGTGATGTTTTTGGTAAACAGGCGGGGCTCGTGTTTGCCGAGTTCCTTTTACTTTTTTTAATCTTTCCTTGAAGCACGCCTGTGTTGGGTCAACGAGTTAGAATTAGGTGGTTTTATTGTGGGGTTAATACCTATGGTTCGATAATTGACAGTGGTTATCCGGGGTGTCATACACTTGTGCTAAGGAGAATAAATTCTTGTTACTCATATTAACAGTATTTCATCTATGGTCTTATAGATTAGCCCAATTGATAATATAGGAATTTATTGAGGTTTATGGAATTAGAGTGTATAAGTATGTTGAGCTTGAACGCTTTCTTTATTGGTGGCTGCTTTTAAGCCTACAATGGTTAAGTTAGCTGTTAGTTATTTATTCACTATTTAAGGTTTTTTCCTTTCCTAAAGAGCTGTCCCTCTTTTGGCTATATTTTAAGTTTACATTTTGATTTGTTGTTCTTATGGTAGACTTAAAGTTGAACTGAAATTCTTTTTTGGGCAACCAGCTATCACCAAGCTCGGTAGGCTTTTCACCTCTACCTAAAAATCTTCCCACTATTTTGCTACATAGACGGGTTGATTCATAAAATTGTTTTTAGGTAGCTCGTTTGGTTTCGGGGTTCTTGGCTTAAATTCTTTGTGCCAAGGTTTTTCTAGTTAATTCATTATGCAAAAGGTACAAGGTTTAATCTTTGCTTGTTGTTACTTTAAATTGGTCTTTCATCATTCCCTTACGGTACTTTCTCTATAGCTCCTATAGGCAAATTTCTTTCTCCAATACTTTTTGAGTTGAATGTTTTAGTTTATGTAATGACTTGGTTATACTAGTTGATTTTAGGGCTAGGATTGGTTCAAAGCGTTCATTTTTATGAATTCTTCTGGGTGTAAGCCAGATGCTTTGTAATTAAGCTACACTGTGATTATTCCAAGCACACTTTCCAGTATGCTTACCTTGTTACGACTTATCTCCTCTCATAAATTTGTTTGTGGAATTATATATATATATATATTAATCTAATTTGAGGAGGGTGACGGGCGGTGTGTGCGTACTTCATTGCTCCATTCAATTAAGCTCTCTACTCTTAATTTACTACTAAATCCTCCTTTGTCCTTTAGTTTCATAAAGGGTTTCGTAATGTTCTTAAAAAAAAGAAAATGTAGCCCATTTCTTCCCACTCCATTGGCTACACCTTGACCTAACGTTTTTATGTTTGTTCTTGCGCTTACTTTAGTGCCTTTTTAGGGTTTGCTGAAGATGGCGGTATATAGGCTGAATTAGCGAGAAGTGGTAAGGTAGAACGGGGTTTATCGATTATAGAACAGGCTCCTCTAGATGGATATAAAGTACCGCCAAGTCCTTTGAGTTTTAAGCGGTAGCTAGTAGTTCTCTGGCAAATATTTTTGTAGATATAATTATTAGGGTTTAGGGCTAAGCATAGTGGGGTATCTAATCCCAGTTTGGATCTTAGCTATCGTGCGTTGTATAAATAATTAGAATTACTTTCGTTATTGGTTTTAAGTCCTAACAATGAATTTTCACATATAAGTTGGGTTTTAATTCTATTGTGAGATTTATAGTTAGCACGTTTTACGCCGAAAATAATTAGTTTGGGTTAATCGTATGACCGCGGTGGCTGGCACGAAATTTACCAACCCTGAGAGGTATAGCTTAGTCAAACTTTCGTTCATTGCTTAATATTTATCACTGCTGAGTCCCGTGGGGGTGTGGCTAGGCAAGGCGTCTTGAGCTATATTATGTGCTTGATGCCCTCTCCTTAAGTTTTAGAAAAATGTTTAAGGGATTTTACACCGGTTTATGGATGTTTGCATGTGTAATCTTACCTCCAATTAATTATAAGGCCAGGACCAAACCTTTGTGTTTATGGGATTTTTGATAATCCATCTAAGCATTTTCAGTGCTTTGCTTTATTATAAGCTACATTAAC